GCTATCGTAGCTTAAGTCAAAGCATAACACTGAAGATGTTAAGATGGACCCTGAGAAGTCCCGAGGGCACAAAGGCTTGGTCCTGACTTTACTATCAGCTTTAGCTAAATTTACACATGCAAGTTTCAGCCGCCCCGTGAAAACGCCCTCGTTCCATGATTTGGATTAAGGAGCCGGCATCAGGCTCGTAACAATAGCCCATGACGCCTAGCTAAGCCACACCCCCAAGGGAATTCAGCAGTGATAAACATTAAGCCATAAGCGAAAGCTTGACTCAGTTAAAGCTAAGAGAGCCGGTAAAACTCGTGCCAGCCACCGCGGTTATACGAGAGGCTCAAGTTGATAGACAGCGGCGTAAAGAGTGGTTAGGGAAATATATAAACTAAAGTCGAACGCTTCCATAGCTGTTATACGCACCCGAAAACATGAAGCCCAACTACGAAAGTGACTTTAAAACACCTGAACCCACGAAAGCTAGGGAACAAACTGGGATTAGATACCCCACTATGCTTAGCCCTAAACATAGAATAAACTTTACTTAATATACTCCGCCCGGGTATTACGAGCATCAGCTTAAAACCCAAAGGACTTGGCGGTGCTTTACATCCACCTAGAGGAGCCTGTTCTATAACCGATAACCCCCGTTAAACCTCACCTCTCCTTGCTTAATCCGCCTATATACCACCGTCGTCAGCTTACCCTGTGAAGGCCTAGTAGTAAGCTTAATTGGCAGACCCCAGAACGTCAGGTCGAGGTGTAGTGTATGAAGAGGGAAGAAATGGGCTACATTTGCTTTTTAAGCAAATACGAATGTTGTGTTGCAACACACAACTGAAGGAGGATTTAGCAGTAAGCAGGAAATAGAGTGTTCTGCTGAAAACGGCTCTAAAGCGCGCACATACCGCCCGTCACCCTCACCGAGCACCTGGAATCTAGTACCTTAAAACCCTTCCAACCGCGAAGGAGAGGAAAGTCGTAACATGGTAAGTGTACCGGAAGGTGCGCTTGGATAAATATACCAGAGCGTAGCTAAATAAGAAAAGCATCTCCCTTACACCGAGAAGGTATCCGTGCAATTCGGATCGTTCTGACACCCATTAGCTAGCCCCCAACTCAACAACAACACCAATACATTAATAAACCCAGATGCACGCATCTATAAAAAATAAATCATTCTTCCCCCTTAGTATGGGAGACAGAAAAGGAAATTAGGAGCTATAGAAGTAGTACCGCAAGGGAACGCTGAAAAAGATATGAAAGAGCCCAGTAAAGTAATAGAAAGCAGAGATCACCCCTCGTACCTTTTGCATCATGAATTAGTTAGACACAATCATGCAAGGAGAACCTTAGTATGAAGTCCCGAAATTGAGTGAGCTACTCCAAGACAGCCTAAAAATAGGGCAAACCCGTCTCTGTGGCAAAAGAGTGGGAAGAGCTTTGAGTAGAGGTGACAGACCTACCGAACTCAATTATAGCTGGTTGCCTGTGAAATGAGTATAAGCTCAGCCCCCTAGTTTTTCTGCTCATAACTTATATAAGGTCCCAGGACATAGAGAAACTAAGAGAGTTATTCATAGGGGGTACAGCCCCTATGAACTAGGACACAACCTTAAAAGAAGGATAAAGATCATAATTATTAAGGGACTCATGCCTCAGTGGGCCTAAAAGCAGCCACCTGCATAGAAAGCGTTACAGCTCAAGCATATTTTTAACCCATATATCCCGATAAAATCTCCTTAATCCTCCACACATAACAGGCCTTCCTATGTAAATAGGAGCGACCATGCTAATATGAGTAATAAGCGGGCTACTAGGCCCTCTCCACGCACAGGTGTACATCGGATTGGACAAACCACCGAACATTAACGGCCTCAAATAAAGAGAGGATTGAAAGCTGCTCTACGATCTAGAAGAATATTCAAATGAACCCCGTTAAACCCACACTGGAGTGCTGATAAGGAAAGACTAAAAAGAAAAGAAGGAACTCGGCAAAAATAAAACACTAAAGCCTCGCCTGTTTACCAAAAACATCGCCTCTTGCAAAATATAGAATAAGAGGTCGCGCCTGCCCAGTGACATCTGATTAAACGGCCGCGGTATTTTGACCGTGCTAAGGTAGCGCAATCACTTGTCTTTTAAATGAAGACCTGTATGAAAGGTATGACGAGGGCTTAACTGTCTCCTTTTCTAAGTCAATGAAGTTGATCTCCCCGTGCAGAAGCGGGGATAATAACATAAGACGAGAAGACCCTGTGGAGCTTGAGACGTCAGGGCGGATCCCGTTAAACATGCCTATAAAGCTAAAAACTAAGAGAAAACCACCCTAGTGTCTTCGGTTGGGGCGACCATGGGGAAAACAAATCCCCCACGTGGAACGAGAGCACAAACCCCTTTCCTATAACTCCACTCTTACAAACTAGAGCTACAGCTCGAGTTAACAGAATTTCTGACCAAAAATGATCCGGCAATGCCGATCAACGAAACAAGTTACCCCAGGGATAACAGCGCAATCCCCTTTTAGAGCCCCTATCGACAAGGGGGTTTACGACCTCGATGTTGGATCAGGACATCCTAATGGTGCAACCGCTATTAAGGGTTCGTTTGTTCAACGATTAAAGTCCTACGTGATCTGAGTTCAGACCGGAGAAATCCAGGTCAGTTTCTATCTATGAAATGTTCTTTTCTAGTACGAAAGGACCGAAAAGAAGAGGCCCATGCCCAAGGTACGCCTCCCCCCGACCTAATGAAAACATCTAAACTAGGCATAAGGGCATAGACCCTTATGTCTAGATAAGACATGCTGGAGTGGCAGAGCCCGGCTAGTGCAAAAGACCTAAGCCCTTTTTACAGAGGTTCAAATCCTCTCCCCAGCTATGACCACAATTATTATCACACACATCATCAACCCTCTAGCATTTATTGTGCCTGTACTATTAGCAGTCGCCTTTTTAACCCTGCTAGAGCGAAAAGTGCTTGGCTATATACAACTACGTAAAGGCCCTAACATTGTAGGGCCCTACGGGCTTCTTCAACCCATTGCAGATGGAGTAAAACTATTTATTAAAGAGCCAGTACGCCCCTCCACATCCTCCCCTGTCTTGTTTTTGCTTGCCCCCATGCTTGCACTGACACTGGCACTAACCCTCTGGGCCCCAATACCAATGCCTTTCCCAGTGGCCGACCTAAACCTTGGAATCCTATTTATTCTTGCCCTTTCCAGCTTGGCTGTTTATTCTATTTTAGGCTCAGGCTGAGCATCTAATTCAAAGTATGCCCTCGTAGGTGCGCTGCGCGCCGTCGCCCAAACAATTTCTTATGAGGTTAGTCTAGGGTTAATTTTAATTAGTACAATTATTTTTACTGGTGGATTCTCCCTCCAGACCTTTAGCACTACACAAGAGGCGATTTGATTGGCCCTGCCAGCTTGGCCCCTTGCCGCTATGTGATATATCTCAACACTTGCAGAAACCAACCGAGCCCCGTTTGATTTAACTGAAGGGGAATCTGAACTTGTATCCGGCTTTAACGTCGAATACGCGGGAGGGCCTTTTGCCCTTTTCTTTCTGGCAGAATATGCAAATATTTTGCTTATAAACACACTTTCCGCCACGCTTTTCTTGGGCGCAACACTCATCCCCTCCCTCCCTGAACTTACAGCTATTAATCTTATAGTTAAAGCAGCTGCCCTTTCAGTTGTTTTCCTATGAGTACGAGCATCATATCCACGTTTCCGATATGACCAGCTCATACACCTTATCTGAAAAAACTTCCTGCCGATTACATTAGCCCTCGTTATTTGACACCTGGCTCTTCCTATTGCATTTGCAGGCCTTCCACCACAGTTGTAAGAAGGAGCTGTGCCTGAATTTTAAGGGCCACTTTGATAGAGTGTACCATGGGGGTTAAAGTCCCCCCGACTCCTTTAGAAAGAAGGGATTCGAACCCAACCTGAAGAGATCAAAACTCTTGGTGCTTCCTCTACACCACTTCCTAGTAGGGTAAGCTAAAAAAGCTATTGGGCCCATACCCCAAATATGTGGGTTAAACTCCCACCCCTCCTAATGAACCCCTATATTCTCACTACCCTTCTCCTCGGCCTTGGACTAGGAACCACTCTTACATTTGCCAGCTCGCACTGATTACTAGCATGAATGGGCCTAGAAATTAATACTCTCGCCATTATTCCTCTTATAGCACAGCACCACCACCCCCGGGCGGTAGAAGCCGCAACTAAATACTTCCTTACACAAGCCACTGCAGCGGCAACACTGCTTTTTGCCAGCACAACTAACGCCTGGCTTACGGGACAATGGGAGATTCAACAAGCCTGCCACCCAGTACCCATGACTATAATTATTATTGCCCTTGCTCTCAAAATTGGGTTGGCGCCCATGCACTCCTGACTTCCTGAAGTCCTGCAAGGACTAGACCTGACCACAGGACTAATTCTTTCGACCTGACAAAAACTAGCCCCATTTGCCCTCATCATGCAGCTACAAACCCCGGAAACCTCATCCATCCTACTCATCTTAGGCCTACTCTCAACACTTGTGGGCGGTTGAGCAGGCTTGAATCAGACGCAACTGCGGAAAATTCTGGCTTATTCATCTATTGCCCACCTTGGATGGATAATTATTGTGCTTCAATTTTCACCGCAATTAACCATGCTTGCACTCCTAACTTATATTGTTATGACATCATCCACCTTCCTTGTGTTTAAACTTAATAAGGCCACTAATATTAACACCTTAGCAACCTCATGAACCAAAGCCCCGGCACTAACTGCACTTACCCCACTAATTCTCCTCTCTTTAGGGGGACTTCCGCCACTAACTGGCTTTATGCCAAAATGACTAATTCTCCAAGAGCTTACTAAGCAAGACCTGCCTGCCCTTGCCACAATTGCAGCCTTAACTGCACTTCTTAGCCTCTACTTCTACCTCCGACTCTCCTATGCCATAACTCTGACCATGTTCCCAAATAGCCTCTCTAGCACCCCTGTTTGACGTTTTACACATGGCCAACTCTCCTTACCCCTTGCACTCTCTACGGCCGGGGCTATTTCTTTACTGCCCTTGGCCCCCGCTGTTACAGCACTTCTCACGCCCTAAGGAACTTAGGTTAGCACAAGACCAAGGGCCTTCAAAGCCCTAAGCGGGAGTGAAAATCTCCCAGCTCCTGAATTAAGACTTGCGGGACACTACCCCACATCTCCTGCATGCAAAACAGGTGCTTTAATTAAGCTAAAGTCTTCCCTAGACAGGCAGGCCTTGATCCTACAAACTCTTAGTTAACAGCTAAGCGCTCCATCCAGCGAGCATCTATCTACTTTCCCCGCCTAACAGGCGGAAATAGGCGGGGAAAGCCCCGGCAGACGATTAGTCTGCTTCTTAAGATTTGCAATCTGACGTGGTAACACCCCAGGGCTTGGTAAGAAGAGGATTTAAACCTCTGTGCATGGGGCTACAATCCACCGCTTAAACACTCAGCCATCTTACCTGTGGCAATTACACGCTGATTCTTTTCGACAAACCACAAAGACATTGGTACCCTTTATCTCGTATTTGGTGCCTGAGCCGGCATGGTCGGGACGGCCCTGAGCCTACTCATCCGGGCCGAACTCAGTCAACCAGGAGCTCTCCTGGGGGACGACCAAATTTATAATGTTATCGTTACGGCACATGCTTTCGTAATAATCTTCTTTATAGTAATACCCATTATGATTGGGGGCTTTGGAAACTGATTAATTCCTCTAATGATTGGGGCGCCAGATATGGCATTCCCACGAATGAACAACATGAGCTTCTGACTGCTCCCTCCCTCTTTTCTATTACTCTTGGCTTCTTCAGGGGTAGAAGCAGGTGCCGGTACAGGATGAACGGTTTATCCGCCATTAGCGGGCAACCTAGCTCACGCTGGGGCATCCGTTGACCTTACCATCTTCTCCCTCCATCTTGCAGGGATTTCTTCTATCCTAGGGGCCATTAATTTTATCACAACTATTATTAACATGAAACCCAACTCCGTCACAATGTATCAAATCCCCCTTTTCGTATGAGCCGTTCTTATCACTGCTGTATTACTACTACTTTCCCTTCCAGTTCTAGCCGCGGGTATTACCATGCTATTAACAGACCGAAACTTGAATACCACCTTCTTTGACCCGGCAGGAGGTGGAGACCCAATTCTTTACCAACACCTGTTCTGGTTCTTCGGTCACCCCGAAGTATATATTCTTATTCTTCCAGGCTTCGGGATAATTTCTCATATCGTAGCTTACTACTCAGGTAAAAAAGAACCCTTTGGTTATATGGGCATGGTCTGAGCAATGATGGCCATTGGCCTCCTTGGCTTTATTGTGTGGGCTCATCATATGTTTACCGTGGGTATGGATGTAGACACCCGAGCTTATTTTACATCGGCCACAATAATTATTGCCATTCCAACAGGAGTTAAAGTGTTCAGCTGACTAGCCACCCTTCACGGGGGAGAAATTAAGTGAGAAACACCACTACTGTGGGCCCTGGGCTTTATTTTCCTGTTTACAGTTGGGGGACTCACGGGTATTGTTTTAGCTAATTCATCCTTAGACATTGTCCTCCATGACACATATTATGTTGTAGCCCACTTCCATTACGTCTTATCAATAGGAGCTGTCTTTGCTATTGTTGCGGCCTTCGTCCACTGATTCCCACTATTTACCGGCTACACTCTCCATTCAACATGGACAAAAATCCACTTCGGGGTAATGTTTATCGGAGTAAATTTAACATTCTTCCCACAACACTTCCTAGGCTTAGCGGGCATGCCACGGCGATACTCAGACTACCCAGACGCCTACACACTCTGAAATACTGTCTCTTCGATTGGCTCTTTAGTATCGTTGGTGGCCGTAATTATGTTCCTTTTTATTCTTTGAGAAGCATTTGCCGCCAAGCGAGAAGTCCTTTCAGTTGAAATGACAATTACTAATATCGAATGACTTCACGGCTGCCCTCCTCCTTATCATACATTCGAGGAACCAGCCTTTGTACAAATCCAATCAAACTAACGAGAAAGGAGGGAATTGAACCCCCGTGGGCTGGTTTCAAGCCAACTACATAACCGTTCTGTCACTTTCTTAAAGATACTAGTAAAAAGATTACTCTGCTTTGTCAGGGCAGCATTGTGGGTTAGACTCCCACGTGTCTTAATTATGGCACATCCCTCACAACTCGGACTTCAAGATGCAGCTTCACCCCTTATAGAAGAATTGCTCCACTTTCATGACCACGCACTTATAATCGTAATCCTTATTAGCACTATGGTCTTATATATTATTGTGGCTATGGTAACGGCAAAAGTAACTGATAAATTTATTTTAGATTCCCAAGAAATCGAAATTATCTGAACTATCCTGCCTGCCATTGTTCTTATTCTTATTGCCCTTCCCTCTCTCCGGCTACTTTACCTCATAGACGAGATTAACAACCCCCACCTGACAGTAAAAGCTATTGGACATCAATGATACTGAAGCTATGAGTACACCGACTATGAAGATCTTGCATTTGACTCATATATGGTCCCAACACAAGACCTCACCCCTGGGCAGTTTCGCCTATTAGAAGCTGACCACCGAATGGTAGTACCAGCAGAGTCTCCAATTCGTGTCTTAGTCTCAGCTGAAGACGTACTACACTCATGAGCCCTCCCAGCCCTTGGTGTTAAAGTAGATGCTGTACCAGGTCGACTAAACCAAGCAACATTCATTGTTACACGACCCGGAGTCTTCTATGGACAATGTTCAGAAATTTGCGGTGCCAACCACAGCTTTATGCCAATTGTAGTAGAGGCAGTACCCCTAGAACACTTTGAAAACTGATCAACACTAATGGCTGAAGATGCCTCACTAAGAAGCTAAATAGTTTCGAGCGTTAGCCTTTTAAGCTAAAGATTGGTAATTAACAACTACCCCTAGTGACATGCCCCAGTTAAATCCCGCCCCATGATTTGCAGTTTTAGCTTTCTCATGACTAGTTCTTCTCACCATTGTTCCAACCAAAGTTATAGCACACATTTACCCTAATGAACCTACTCCTCAAGACGTAGAAAAAACCGCCTCACAAATTTGAACTTGACCATGACAGTAAGCTTATTCGATCAGTTTATATCCCCCACATTAATAGGAATCCCCCTAATTGCCCTAGCAATTGCCCTCCCGTGAATACTCTTTCCAACCCCTACTAGCCGCTGATTAAATAACCGACTGCTATCCCTTCAGGGATGATTTATAAACCGGTTTGTAAGCCAACTTCTCATGCCAATTAACCTGGGGGGCCACAAATGAGCGCTTATATTTACATCTCTTATGGTTTTTATCATTACAATTAATATGTTAGGACTTCTCCCCTACACCTACACTCCTACAACACAACTCTCATTGAATCTGGGACTGGCCGTCCCACTTTGATTAGCAACAGTTATTATTGGGATGCGAAACCAACCAACTCACGCTCTAGGGCATCTTCTGCCAGAAGGGACGCCTACACTTCTAATCCCGGTACTTATTATTATCGAAACAATTAGCCTATTTATTCGACCCCTGGCTCTGGGGGTTCGACTAACAGCCAATCTCACAGCAGGACACCTTTTAATTCAACTCATTTCTACTGGTGTATATGTTCTCATGAGCCTTATACCTGCTGTTGCACTTGTTACTATGGTGCTTCTCTTCCTGCTTACAGTACTTGAAGTCGCTGTAGCCATGATTCAGGCGTATGTATTTGTTCTTCTTCTAAGCCTTTACCTACAAGAAAACGTTTAATGGCCCATCAAGCACACCCCTACCACATAGTCGACCCCAGCCCTTGACCATTAACAGGAGCCGTTGCAGCCCTACTAATGACATCAGGCCTTGCTATCTGATTCCATTTTAACTCCTCTACGCTTATAACACTAGGCACTTTCCTACTCGTACTTACAACTTACCAATGATGACGAGATGTTGTACGTGAGGGGACCTTCCAAGGACACCACACCCCACCTGTTCAGAAAGGTCTGCGATATGGTATAATTCTATTTATTGCATCAGAAGTATTATTCTTCTTAGGATTCTTCTGAGCCTTCTACCACTCAAGCCTGGCCCCCTCCCCAGAACTTGGCGGTTTCTGACCACCAGCAGGTATTACACCCCTCGACCCATTTGAGGTGCCACTACTAAACACAGCAGTACTTCTTGCATCAGGGGTAACCGTAACCTGAGCCCATCATAGCATTATAGAGGGCAAACGTAAGCAAGCTATTCAGTCTTTGGCACTAACTATTTTACTTGGTGGCTACTTTACATTCCTCCAAGGATTAGAATATCACGAAGCACCCTTTACAATTGCCGACGGTGTCTACGGCTGCACATTCTTTGTAGCAACCGGGTTCCACGGACTTCATGTCCTCATCGGGTCGAGCTTCCTAGCAATTTGTTTCCTTCGACAAGTCCAACACCACTTTACGTCTGATCACCACTTTGGTTTTGAAGCTGCAGCCTGATACTGACACTTCGTCGATGTAGTATGACTATTCCTCTATATCTCTATTTACTGATGAGGATCTTAATCTTTCTAGTATTAAAGACAGTATATGTGACTTCCAATCACTCGGTCCCGGTTTGAGCCCGGGGAAAGATAATGAACCTTCTTACAACCGTCCTATCCATTGCTATTATTTTATCCTCTGTCTTAGCCATCGTCTCTTTCTGACTACCCTTAATGAGCCCTGACTATGAAAAGCTTTCTCCTTACGAGTGTGGATTTGATCCCATGGGGTCAGCCCGTCTTCCCTTTTCTATACGGTTTTTCCTCGTGGCCATCTTATTCCTACTCTTTGACCTAGAAATTGCACTACTTTTGCCACTTCCCTGAGGAGACCAACTAACCTCCCCCTTAACCACTTTCTCATGAGCAGCAGCTGTCTTAGTACTACTCACCCTCGGTCTTGTTTATGAGTGACTTCAAGGTGGCTTGGAATGAGCTGAGTAGGAGGTTAGTTTAAGTAAAACATTTGATTTCGGCTCAAAAACCTGTGGTTAAAGTCCACAACCACCTGATGACCCCTGTCCACTTCACTTTTTCATCAGCATTCTTACTAGGCCTTACCGGATTGGCCTTTCACCGATTTCACCTGCTTTCGGCCCTTCTATGTTTAGAAGGCATAATACTTTGCCTTTTTATTGCCCTCTCATTATGGACGCTACAGCTTAACTCAACTTGCTTTTCCGCCGCCCCTATGCTTTTACTGGCATTTTCAGCATGTGAAGCTGGGGCGGGGCTCGCCCTTCTTGTAGCAACTGCTCGAACACATGGTACCGACCGCCTTCAAAGCCTAAACCTCCTACAATGTTAAAGATTTTGTTACCCACACTAATGCTAGTCCCCACAATCTGGTTTAGCAACCCTAAATGACTCTGATCAACCGCCCTTGCTCACAGCTTCTGTATTGCCTTACTGAGCCTCTGCTGACTACTTAATGTGTCTGAGACAGGGTGGAACTCCTTGGGGTTGTATATAGCCACAGACCCACTCTCTACCCCTCTCCTAGTTTTATCCTGCTGACTACTTCCATTAATAATTTTAGCTAGCCAGAACCACACTTCTGCTGAACCCATTAATCGGCAACGCACCTACATTACACTTCTTACATCTCTTCAGTTTTTTCTCATCCTGGCATTTGGGGCCACAGAGGTAATTATGTTTTATATTATGTTCGAAGCAACATTGATCCCGACACTTATTATTATTACCCGCTGAGGTAATCAGACAGAACGTTTGAACGCCGGTACCTACTTCCTCTTTTACACTCTAGCAGGCTCTCTTCCACTCCTAGTTGCCCTGCTTCTTCTACAGAACTCGACAGGGACTCTCTCTCTTCTTACTCTTCAATATTCAGAAAGCTTCCAAATAATCTCCTACTCAGACAAGCTCTGGTGAGCAGGTTGCCTTCTAGCTTTTTTAGTTAAAATACCACTATATGGAGTTCATCTATGATTGCCCAAAGCACACGTTGAGGCCCCCATCGCCGGCTCTATAGTACTAGCAGCAGTTCTCCTAAAACTGGGGGGCTATGGTATAATTCGAATGATAAATATACTTGAACCGTTAACAAAAGAAATAAGTTACCCATTTATTGTCTTGGCCCTTTGAGGGATTATTATAACAGGCTCAATTTGCCTACGTCAAACCGACCTGAAGTCCCTGATTGCTTACTCGTCTGTGAGTCACATGGGTCTTGTAGCAGGGGGAATTCTAATTCAAACCCCGTGAGGCCTCTCAGGAGCTGTAATTCTTATAATTGCCCACGGCCTTACATCCTCAGCACTATTTTGCCTGGCAAATACAAACTATGAACGCACACACAGCCGAACTATGGTACTTGCCCGTGGCCTTCAAATGGTACTTCCTTTAATGACAGCCTGGTGATTCATTGCCAGCCTTGCTAACCTTGCACTCCCGCCACTGCCTAATTTAATAGGGGAACTTATGATTATTACGTCACTACTAAGCTGGTCTTGATGAACAATTGCACTAACGGGCACAGGAACACTTATTACAGCAGGTTACTCGCTGTACATGTTCCTTATAACTCAACGGGGCCCCCTCCCAACCCATGTTATGGCATTAGACCCAACCCACACCCGGGAACACCTTCTTATTGCTCTACATCTTCTCCCCCTCCTCCTCCTCATTGTTAAGCCGGAACTAATCTGAAGCTGAACTGCGTGTAGGTATAGTTTAACTAAAACATTAGATTGTGATTCTAAAAATAGAGGCTAATCTCCTCTTACCCACCGAGAGAGGCTGGCAGCAATGGAGACTGCTAATCCCCACGACCATGGTTAAACTCCTTGGCTCACTCGCCCAGCTCCTAAAGGATAATAGTTCATCCATTGGTCTTAGGAACCAAAAACTCTTGGTGCAAATCCAAGTAGTAGCTATGCACCCCACTTCTTTAATAATAGCATCTACCCTAATTATAATCTTCACACTCTTAGCCTATCCGCTGCTCACAGCCCTCTTACCGAGCCCACGAGGGCAAGACTGGGCCGTGTCACATGTTAAGACAGCGGTTAAAATTGCATTCTTTGTAAGCTTACTTCCCCTCTGCCTGTTTTTAAATGAAGGCGCTGAGACTATTGTCACCAGCTGATGCTGAATGAATACAAATACATTCGATATTAATATCAGCCTTAAGTTCGACTTTTATTCAATTGTATTTACCCCCGTCGCCCTTTATGTTACATGATCTATTCTAGAGTTTGCATCGTGATATATGCACGCAGACCCCTATATGAACCGGTTTTTTAAGTACCTTCTTACCTTTCTGGTTGCCATGATCATCCTCGTCACAGCAAATAACATGTTCCAATTTTTCATTGGTTGGGAAGGAGTGGGGATCATGTCTTTTCTCCTGATTGGTTGGTGGTATGCCCGTGCTGACGCAAATACCGCAGCATTGCAAGCGGTCATCTACAACCGGGTGGGGGATATTGGACTAATCTTTGCTATAGCATGAATGGCCACACATCTCAACTCGTGAGAAATACAACAAATGTTTTCAGCATCTAAAGATATAGATATGACTTTCCCGTTAATTGGCCTAATCATTGCCGCCACCGGAAAATCAGCACAATTCGGCCTTCATCCCTGACTTCCCTCCGCAATGGAGGGGCCCACACCGGTCTCTGCCCTACTACATTCCAGCACAATGGTTGTCGCCGGCATCTTCTTGCTAGTACGAATGAGCCCTCTAATAGAGAATAACCCCACAGCTTTAACTATCTGCCTCTGCTTAGGTGCCCTGACTACGGTATTTACAGCCATCTGTGCTCTCACACAAAATGATATCAAAAAGATTGTAGCTTTCTCTACATCCAGCCAACTCGGGTTAATAATGGTCACCATCGGACTAAACCAACCACAATTAGCATTTCTCCACATCTGTACTCATGCCTTTTTTAAGGCCATGCTCTTCTTGTGCTCTGGTTCAATTATTCACAGCCTGAATGATGAACAGGATATTCGGAAAATAGGGGGTATACACCACCTGACCCCCTTTACATCCTCATGCCTAACAATTGGAAGTCTTGCCCTTACAGGAACCCCCTTTCTTGCCGGCTTCTTCTCCAAAGACGCCATCATTGAAGCCCTAAACACATCTAACCTTAACGCCTGAGCCCTGACACTTACCCTCATTGCTACATCTTTTACGGCCGTATACAGCTTCCGAGTTGTATTCTATGTACCCATGGGCAACCCACGATTTAATTCACTCTCCCCTATTAATGAAAATAACCCCGCAGTGATTAACCCTATTAAACGACTAGCCTGGGGGAGTATTGTAGCTGGCCTTATTATTACCTCTAATATAACCCCTGCAAAGACACCAATTATGACCATAACACCTCTCCTTAAATTGGCAGCCCTTCTTGTGACTATCACGGGATTGCTCGCTGCCATAGAACTTGCATCACTTACTAGTAAACAAATGAAAATTACTCCAAACCTTGTAACACATCACTTTTCAAATATACTAGGCTTTTTTCCAACAATAGTACACCGCTTCACCCCGAAACTAAACCTTGTCTTAGGCCAAGCAATTGCAAGTCAAGCGGTTGACCAGACTTGGATAGAGAAGATTGGACCCAAGGCGGTAACTTCTTCAAGCATACCCCTCATCTCAACCGCAAGTAATATTCAACAGGGAATAATTAAAACATATTTAACACTATTCCTTTTAACCTTCCTAGGTGCACTTGTGCTAATCAATGTTTAGACGGCACGCAAAGTACCCCGGCTCAACCCGCGAGTTAATTCAAGTACAACAAATAAGGTTAATAATAACACCCATGCACTAATGATTAACATCCAACCCCCCGTTGAGTACATGAGTGCCACTCCTCCAACATCTCCCCGCAGCACTGAAGACTCTGCAAGCTCGTCTACCAAAACCCAGGACGACTCATACCACCCCCCTCAGAATAAACCTGCTACTACAGAGACAGCTAAGATATAAACCACCATTTGTACTAGAACGGGCCGACTACCCCATGTCTCAGGGTAGGGCTTAGCGGCTAAAGCCGCTGAATAAGCAAATACTACTAGTATACCCCCCAGATAAATTAAGAATAAGACAAGTGACAAAAAAGAGCCTCCATGCCCTACCAGTAAACCACACCCAACCCCTGCTACTACTACCAACCCAAGTGCAGCGAAGTAAGGAGAAGGATTAGAGGCAATTGCCACTAAACCCAATACGAGACAAAATAGAATTAAATACATAACAAAAGTCATAATTCCTGCCCGGATTTTAACCGGGACTAACGGCTTGAAAAACCATCGTTGTTATTCAACTACAAGAACACTAATGGCCAACCTGCGAAAATCACATCCCCTTCTTAAAATTGCCAACGACGCCCTAGTCGATCTACCCGCCCCCTCCAATATTTCAGTTTGATGAAATTTTGGGTCACTCCTAGGACTTTGCCTTATTGCACAGATTCTAACCGGACTATTCCTGGCAATACACTACACCTCTGATATTTCATCAGCTTTCTCTTCAGTCGCCCATATTTGCCGAGACGTAAACTATGGATGACTGATTCGTAATATGCACGCTAACGGAGCTTCCTTCTTCTTTGTATGCATTTACATGCACATCGGACGAGGTCTTTACTACGGCTCTTACCTCTATAAGGAAACATGAAATGTCGGAGTTATCCTGCTTCTCCTGGTAATAATGACGGCCTTTGTAGGCTACGTACTTCCATGAGGACAGATGTCCTTCTGAGGTGCCACAGTCATTACTAATCTTCTTTCCGCAGTACCCTACGTGGGTAATGCCCTAGTACAATGAATCTGAGGGGGATTTTCTGTAGATAATGCCACCCTTACACGGTTCTTTGCATTTCATTTCTTATTCCCCTTTGTAGTACTCGCTGCAACTGTCATTCACCTACTTTTCCTTCACGAATCAGGATCCAACAACCCCACAGGTGTTAATTCAGACTCAGATAAAGTATCTTTCCACCCCTACTTTTCTTATAAAGACTTGTTAGGCTTTGCGGTCCTACTCCTAGCGCTAGTTGTCCTAGCCTTATTCTCACCTAACCTTCTCGGAGACCCAGATAATTTTACACCCGCTAACCCCCTGGTCACCCCTCCACATATTAAGCCTGAGTGATACTTCCTGTTCGCCTATGCTATTCTCCGATCTATTCCTAATAAACTGGGAGGAGTACTTGCACTTCTTTTCTCCATTTTAGTACTAGCCCTAGTGCCAATTCTTCACACCTCGAAACAGCGAGGCCTCACATTCCGACCTATAACCCAATTTTTGTTTTGAGCCCTGGTCGCCGACGTAGTGGTTTTAACGTGAATCGGGGGGATGCCTGTAGAGGACCCCTATGTAATTATTGGTCAAATCTCTTCATTTATTTACTTCTTCATCTTCCTAGTGTTAACGCCAACGGTCGGCTGACTTGAAAACAAGGCCATCCTAACCCGGTGCAATAGTAGCTCAGTGTCAGAGCGCCGGTCTTGTAAACCGGCCGCCGGAGGTTAAATTCCTCCCTACTGCTTCAAAAAGAGGAGACTCCAACTCCTGCCCCTAGCTCCCAAAGCTAGGATTCTAGCACTAAACTACTCTTTGTTAAAATAGTGCATATATGTAATATCACCATATTATTAATCTAACCATATATATGTAGTGTATTAGTACATTCATATGTATAATCACCATCAATAGGAGTTAAGCTATCATACGTCACCCAAACACTAAATACTTTACTAAAAGCATTTTAATTTAAAAATAAACAATGACTGAAACATAGTACAAGTCGAAATTGTAAGCACTCCACCTAAATAATAACAAGTAACCCCTCACGTTTACTCCAAATCTCTTAAGATAAGTAATCGACTCAATAAGAACCGACCAACAGTGATTCCTAATTGCATACGATTATTGAAGGTGAGGGACAAAAAACCTGGGGGTAGCCCCGGTTTATTTATTCCTGGCATTTGGCTCCTACTTCATGGCCATGACTTGTTTGACCCTTCCACTTTTATCGACGCTTGCATAAGTTAATGTTGGCAACCATCCCTTCGTTACCCACCAAGCCGAGCGTTCACTCCATCGTGCATTTGGTTCTTTTTATTTTTAGGTTTCCTTTCGTGGACTTCTCAGAGTGCACTATGATCTTATGATTGAAGGTGGAACACATTTGATGGCTCCATAAATATAGTGAATGCTTAATGGTCATTGGTAGATAACCACATAATTGATATCAAGTGCATAAGGTATCCTTGAAACCTCCCGACATATCCTATCTTCCACCCCGGTTTCAAAATTTTTCCTTAAACCCCCCTACCCCCCTAAGCCCTCGTAGTCACTATTCTCCTGAAAACCCCCCGGAAACAGGAAGAAACTAAGCGGCGTAGGGGATGTTTAATACCAACACCCCGACTAATCATGCTAAAACATGAACTAAAACAATTCTATTTACAATAGAGATTGTAAATTAAATGTTACCTACCCCGGGGACCAACGTTAATAGAATTAACAGACACCAGGGCTATTAATAGTACTAGATTATACGCTGGACTACTCCACAACAGTAAATTGTTTTTATTATAATATATAAAATGATAATTTATTGTACAAATCAACTTCAAGTTCTTCATATAGGCTCAGCAACCCAGCCCTATGCGACAAAATTCATAATTTGTTCAACTCGCTATTATAATATATTAT